ACCAATCCTTCCTAATTCACATCTTTGTTGAAAGAATTTTTTTTGTAATTCCTTACATAAGGATTCAGAAAATACCGGATCTCCGCCTACACAAGCAAATTGTTGATAAAACTCCAAAATGGCATTTTCTTTTGACCCAATTTTTTTTTTCTCTTTATCATTCAGGAAAGACAAGAAAATCTCAGGATAGCAAACATTCTCTAGAATTTCTCTTAGATTCGAACCCATAGCTGATGATAGAACTAGAATAGATATTTTCTGTTTCCTACTCACACGAGCCCATATCCTTGCTTTTCGATCAATCTCTAATTCTAATCTTCCTCCCCAATCTGATATTATGGTCCCGGTATAGACCGAAATTCCGTTATGGTCCAATTCTGACCGGTAATAGATACCGGGACTTTGCAATATTTGATTGATCACAATTCTGTATATTCCATTTACTATAGAAGTTCCCAGGGAATTCATTAAAGGAATGTTTCCAATAAAAAGAGTTTGTTCTTGCATATCCCTACTGGTTTTCCAAATTAATCCCGCGGATACATATAATTCAGAAGAATATGTGAGTGATTCATATACAGCATCTCTTTCTTTTATCAAAGGTTCTACCAATTGATATGTTTCCACAAATAATTGAAATTCAATTTCTTGATCTGTATCTTCAATTTTTGGAAACTTATAAAGTTCTTCTGTTAAGCCCTGATCAATGAATCTACAAAATCCTTCAAATTGTATCTGATTAAACCCAGGTATTGTAGACATTCCCTCATTTCCATCCCCGAGCATTTTGAATTTCCCTTTTCTCAAAAAATTCCATTATTGACCCATTCTTCATCAAATCATATGGATTGATTTAGCAATGATGGAATTTCTATTTTGTTTACTGAATCGCATGAAATTTTACTCACCCCGTATATGGAATGTATGAAATGCATATGAACGGAGGAATAAAGACAATTTTATATTCAAATTGGAATTTGGAACAGATAGAAAATCGAAAGGAATTAATAAATGCCACTTAGGCTTATGGAGTTTTGGATAGAATATAAAAAAAAAGTGATTCCATTTCTACCATTATTATGATATTACATACTCTAATCCATTGGGTACCAGAAAAAGAAATGGATTCGGATTTCATCTGTTCGATGATATAAAGACATTATAATCATCAAAAATATAGAGTTGATATTTTTTTAGCACTTAACTTTTTCATGGATTCTATTGTTCAACAAATGATTCGCATAAAAGAGAGATACTTTTATTTTACCTTTTTTTCTTTTTTTAGTAGAATACGATTGAAGGGCGTAACATAGTAATAAAGTTTGTATTTATTAACCATGTGTAGATAGCTATCTATGTTTCCTCCTTTATTTAAGTTCTATTCGGGACAGCGCGTGCTATGCTATATCAAAATTTCCATTTTCTATTCCATCTATTGAATGAAAAATTGAAGCACTACAATTTACTAATAATTCTCTATAGTCATCATATATAGATATGATATCCAATTAGATATTTGTATAACAATTTATGTTCTGGGGTTTACATATACTTCTATTTGCTGTTATAATGGAAATTGGAAAGGATTTTTTTTTATGGAAAAGAATCAATACTGATTAGTTATGTATCAATTTGGATTTTCTTATATAATTAGAATTAGGATTAAGAAAAGACAATTTTGGATTCAAATCCAAGAATCGTTCATGAATTTACAGTCCCATTTAATAGTTAATGGTTCCAATTTGTCCTAAATTTTGGCTTTTGGGACTGAAAAACCACATTTGGTTTTTCAATTTTTCAATATCAATATAAAAAAGAGAGGGAAAATTTTTAGATATTTCGTTTTTGAGATACTATACATACAACCGAAGGGATGGATCCAATCCAAAAAACGAAGGATTTTTTTCTTTTCGGGCAGGGGTTAAATTTAAGAAAACGGGATTCAAGATGCAAGTCCAATAAAAAAAGAAGTTTCGGAATCCCCCACTCGACGCAAACAAAGGGAGACTTTTTTCATCTATTTTGTAGGGTATCATACATTTTGGCGGCATGGCCGAGCGGTAAGGCGGGGGACTGCAAATCCTTTTTCCCCAGTTCAAATCCGGGTGTCGCCTGATCAAGAAAAAACTCGAAATCTCTTATTTCGTTTTGCTGATATAACTCGCTGAATTTTTCCCCAGCAGAAGCAAACAAAGTAAAAGGACTCTTGAGACTTGCTTGCTTGGTTCGAAACATCTGGAAGTTTGGCTCTCGAAAGCTAAAGTGCTCTAAATCCTTGCCTCTAGGATTCAAGGACAGATGAATGGTGGAAGGGCTCTCATAGAAAGATTTATTGATTCCCTTCCACTACTAATGTAGTGTTTAATTACCGGGTCCTGAATTAGATTGGATAGCCCCACGGAAAATCGAATTAGTGGTTGTGGAAAGGGCTGAAGATACTTTCTATAGAGACTCAGGAGAGTCTCTAAGTCCTCGCTATCCAATAACAATTCGATGGAAA